AATAGTCTTTTATTTTCTTTTGAAAAAAGACAAATAGATTTCTTATGAGTAATGAGAAGACTATTCCAATTATGATATTCGTGAAGAAAGAATCGCAATGAATGCAAAAAAGGAACATCTTGAATCCAGCATTGAAGAATTTGAACCAAGATTTCCATATGGATGGGATGCGGTATTAGTATATCTGAGACATAATTTAAATGCGGTAATTTGTCTTCTAAAAAGGGAAAAATTGAATGAATTGATGGTAAATTATGATATTTTTTTATTTCTTTTTTTTCTCCGAAAAAAGATACTAATCGCTGCAAGAACAGAATTTCTCCAAAAATTGCAAAACTTTCTGATATCATTTGAGAATAAAAAAGAGAATAAAAAAAATTGTTATGCCCAACTAACCTCTTTTGGTTAGAACCATTAACCGAAGAAATCAAAAAATTCTGTTGATAGATTCGAGTAATTAGGCGTTTTACAAGTGCTAAACTAGATTTTTTGTCATAACCAAAAACTTCGACAGGTTCGTAAAAAATCGAACCACTTAAACTATGATCATGAGCAAGTGCATAAATATACTCCTGAAAGAGTAGCGGATATAGGAGGTGTTGTTGCCAAGATTTATCCTTTTCTAAATATCCTTGTAATTCTTCCATTGACTTACATTTCGACTTTAACCAGAAACTATAGGCATTTCTCGGTTATCAAATTATACATAGTGCAATATGGTCAGAACAGAGTATGTATGGAAAAAAATATATACCCCGGAAACAGAGAGTCTAATCAACAGATCTTTTTCCCCCCCTCTTCTATCCAATGGGTTTATCTTCGTTATAATTCCCAGAGGTTCAAAAATCTTTTATTTTTGCAACCCGATCGCTCTTTTGACTTTGGAACAAATTCTTTTTGTCAGTATACTGTTTCTTCTACACATTCGTTTCTAATCCATAATAGATAATAGTTAGGATTTTTTAAAAAACAAAAAAAAAGAATCAAAGGACCTTTCACAAGGGAACCCTTCCCCGCACCAGGCACTAATTTTTTTTTAACGTCTAATTAGATCGGGTAATTATTCAAATTTAAGATAAGAATAGAAGCTCGTTGCTTTTTTTTTACCAGAATTGGAGCCGTGGAGCTCTATCCATTTATTCACTAGACCCAATTGTAAATATGAATTTCTTTTGTCTTCCTCAAAAAAAAATGGGAATAATCCGGTAGGAATCATAAGAATAAATATAAGAAGAAATTCCATTTTCTTTTTATTATTACGACATGCTGTTTTTTCCACCCATTACCTTTCAGGATCAGTCGCGGTCTTATAGACTCTACCAATAGTCTGGACGAATTCGTTGCTTCATCCAAATGTGTAAAAGATCATAGTCGCACTTAAAAGCCGAATACTCTACCGTTGAGTTAGCAACCCAGACAAATATGATATGTAGATACGATCGAAATAAAAAAAAATCAATTGAATTGTATTGCACTGTACAACTACGGCAAACCATTGAACTAAGAAGAAATATAAAGGAAAAATTTTATGATGAATTATAAACAACAAAATAACAAAATAAGTAGATCGAATTAAAAGGATTTCCAATAGAAAAAAAAAAAAAAAAAAAATTTTAAACAAACCACCCTTTTTCTAAAAATTTTTGATTTTCGTTAAGAAAATACATCTTGTATTGTATAACAGTAAATCCAGCAAACCTATCATTTGACTGAAGTAAAGGAAAAACCAACAGGGGTCGGAATAAACGGATCCATTTATCTACGATCAAATTATATTTGATCGATACACCATTGTCAATATGAGTGGAATGTTGAGAGAACAAATTCAATTACTTAGTAAGTAAATCAAATAAGGATTTGTGTTGGATTGGCACAACATAAATAAGAAATTTAGATGAAAAAAGGTACAGAAAAATGTCAGGTTTATTCAATCAATAGAGGTACAATAAGCAAGGTTCGTCCTTTGTTCGTTGTTGGATTTCCACAACAACAATAAAAAAAAAATATGAATAGAACAAGAAAAAAGAAAATTTTGGGTAAATAATTAACCAAAATAGATACTACTTACCTTTCTTTTTTTTTTTTTTTATTTTTATTTCTTTACGAAGTTCTTTCTTTAAATAATTCTGCCTTTCTTAAAATATCATGAACAGTTCCTGTAGGTTGAGCACCTTTTTCAAGGAAATAACGAATAGCGGGAACGTTTAAATAAGTTTGATTCCGTATCGGATCGTAAAAACCTACTTTTCGAAGATCTCTTCCTTCTCTTCGGGATCGAACATCAATTGCAACGATTCGATAGATCGCTCATTGGGATAGATGTAAATAAATAATACCCCCCCTAGAAACGTATAGGAGGTTTTCTCCTCATACGGCTCGAGAAAAAACGATTGAAATTCGAATATTTCTGTATATAATAGCAAATAGATCCATAAAATCATGACTATGATTTTAATCGTTTTTGTTCTTACTTACAGAAAAAAAGAAATATCATTCATACTCATAACTCAAGTTGGGCAATTCAAAAAAAGTTCGAAGGTAAAGTAAATCCTTAGACATTTCTTGAGTCGTCTCTAACCTTTTTCTTTGTCTCGTCTCGAATCTATTTTTACTTCTCATTCTAATAAAATTTTTGAGACAATTGAAAATAGTATTTCCTTGTTCCGGAAGCCTTTCTCTTTACTTTGTAGAATCATTAGGTTTAGACATTACTTCGGTGATCCTTACTCCTTTCCAAAATGGCAGCAACATACCTTTTGTTTTTTTCTATAAAAAGATAATACGAATGATTGATTCTCTTGTAATAAAATACACTTTTTATTTGAATCGAAAAAGTTTTCCTAAATTCCAACAAATTTGTTTGACTTTTATTTCATTTTTAATTTCAAACTTGTTTGTTAGAATTTTAACCCTTCGATTTCTATATTGAAGATATACTTACAAAGTTGGTCTAACTTATTTATTGTTACTAACCCTAGATTCTTCCTCCCGATAAATAAATCAATACTTTTTGTTCGAGCTCCACCGTGTACTATTCCTATTTACCAACCCAACACAAATTAGGTCCTAGTAAGAACAGAACAAACTATGTCGATTCAAGAGCATCTTCATTCCTACGGAAAATGGTGGATGTAAAAATCCACAACGAATCATGTCCTTCAAGTCGCACGTTGCTTTCTACCACATCGTTTCAAACGAAGTTTTACCATAACATTCCTCTAATTAAATTTCGAACCGGTATGGAATTGATTCAAGATGGAATCATGAATAGTCATTGGCTCAACGGAAATACGTTCTATGTATCTATGGATAGATAAATAGTTATCCGGAAAAGTCTTATAAAGAATTTAAGTTATTTCACCCCATATTCTATCAATAGAAAAAGTCTTGTGTAAGGTAAAATTAAAGTCGTTATTTTTTCTTTCAATTCTTTCTTTCATTTGAAAGAGAAAATCAGAATCAAGAATAATAAAATTTTGTATCCATCATATACAACGAACAATTGTTACTAGAGGTAATCATGGATATTTAAAGAATCACAGAACCTTATTGACTTAACCAAAGAACTGCTGTTACTGAAATAGAACAATACAATAACAATAATATATATAATATATATAACATAGGACTTCTTCTTTTTATATTATCTTGTTATATTATTTTTTATATTATTATTATATTATTATTATACAGTATACAGATTATACAGATAGATTTTGTTTTACTTCAGGTTCCAAAATCTTTCCGCCAATTCCATAGAATCTATAAATTTTCATCCATCCAATTGTTACATTACATTGATATTCATTTGTATAAGATAAAAAAAAAAAAAATGGGATCCGGATCAATTCGTTTTTCTTCTTTTTTTTTCTTAGAAGTTTTAAGACGAACCATGAAATGAAATTAATACCAAAAACTACGTAATTTTTAGTCTCCACATAAAATAAAGTGTGGAATTAGGATACACTATTTATTTTATTTTTCTTTAGGCCCCCTTGGGAATGGAATAGAAAAAGGCCTTTTTCTATTTCGATTCAGAATGCATCATGTTAGAATTCCCATTTCACAGATATGGAACACAAAGCTTCCATAAGGAACTAACTTCAATATGAGTAGTACAAACATACTTTGAATGGGAATGCTCGCCCAATTCTTTTTTGAATTAAGAATTCAAAGAAATATCTTAATTTCTATCCGTGCACTCGATCGCGTTTGTGAGAAACCAAACGAAAGAAAAGATATAATTCATAGAATTATTCCTAGAATTCAGAAGAGAGGGTTGGATCACATTATATCCAAGATTAAACAACAGAAAGTTGTTAAAGAGAGGAATCTTTCGTTTCTGATAAAGACGATCTGGGACGGAAGGATTCGAACCTCCGAATGACGGGACCAAAACCCGCTGCCTTACCGCTTGGCCACGCCCCATTTAGATTTATATTAGACACTAATAAAGACTAATATTGGGATTGGTCATTCGTCAATCCCAATCCAAATACATATGAAATAAATTGTTGCTAGGATTCAACACATGTAAATATAGAATAAAAAAAATTATTGATCATTTCATAAAATTCAATTAAGATATTGTATGAAACTATAATTCCTTGTATTCTCATTTGAGAATGAAAGGAAAGATTTTGGATTTGGGAGAGTTCGAAGAAAAGGAAGGATTTTTGACCCGCCTTTTCATTTTTTCCTCATAAAACTCAACCAAAATCAAATTTTCTAATCTACAAGAATGAAATGTTTGTTATGCTTAATATCTTTAGTTTAATCTGTATCTGTCTTAATTCTACCCTTTATTCGAGTAGTTTTTTCTTCGCCAAACTGCCCGAGGCTTATGCCTTTTTCAATCCCATCGTAGATGTTATGCCTGTAATACCTGTACTATTTTTTCTCTTAGCCTTTGTTTGGCAAGCCGCTGTAAGTTTTCGATAAAATCTTTACTATTCTTCAAAATTCATGATTTATCCAAAAAAAAATTCTAAAAATTGATAAGATCAGATAAGTTTTCCATTATGAACCCTCGATTCAAAAACGGAAATTCTTGTATATTGAATTGAATAACCGCGGTGATAAATTTTGATCAACTTATTTCCTTGTTCTGACCTACAGTAAACAAGGACTTTCTAAAGACCCCACAATAGCCAATAATGGGTATGTCCAAAAATTTTTGGTAATGAAGGAATCAGAATCTTTCTTTTCTTGTAGTCCAAAAAAATTCGTGAAATTTTTTTTTTTTTTTTTTTTTCAAGAAAAAACTTCATTTTGGGGAGGTCTTATGTCAAAATAATGTATATGATAAAAAATGGGCAATCTATTTCCCTTTTCCAAAAAAAAAAATCTTGGAGATTGTGTAATGCTTACTCTCAAACTCTTCGTTTACACAGTAGTGATATTTTTTGTTTCTCTGTTCATCTTCGGATTCTTATCTAACGATCCGGGCCGTAATCCTGGACGTGAGGAATAAAAAAAGATTTTGAGTTTTTCTTTACTTTATTTTTACGTATTCCATACATTTACCTATGATGAAAAAATCAAAGAATCAAATTTTTGCAAATTGGAAAGTCTGAAGTGATCAGAGAGAGCGGAGAGAGAGGGATTCGAACCCTCGGTACAAATAACTCGTACAACGGATTAGCAATCTGCCGCTTTAGTCCACTCAGCCATCTCTCCAAATTCAAAATTGAAAATTTTTTATGTGACACGACACGTGAAGTAAAAAAGATTGAAAAAAAAAAAAAAAAAATCGTTTTTTTCTTTATTATAAGATTATTATTATTATAAGATTATAAATAAGGAAAAAATATCGATAATTGAATAACATATTCTAAATTATAATATAATAATATATTCTAAATTATAATATAAATATATATATATATATTATTATAATAAATATTAAATTAAAATATTAATATTCATTTAATATATTTTATATATTTTTAATATTTAATATTAAAATATATATAAAATATATTAAAAATTAAAATACAAAATGGATAAGGTTTATCTACAATGATTTGAAAGGGATGCCTTATCTCCAATAGAATAGATATAGAAAGAATACCTTACTTCAACTTCACTTCTTGGATTTTGTGAGAAAGGCTCATCTCCCGGCCTGGTTAAGTACTCGCCGGGCCATTACATTGCTTCTTTTGTTTTGATGAATCATTTCATAGATCAAACAATTTAAGTATTTTTGATTTGATATCAAATCAAAAATACTTGTTATTGAAGCAACAACAAAGATAGTTTCCATCTACATTCCTATCATAGAAGTGTCATTTCTTATTAAATATAATATTTTCAAATATTTTTGTTTGTAGTATTTTTTTCGCAATTTACTTAATTTTATTATTATATTAAGTATTTAAGTAGAAAGGGACACATACATATATATATTGATATTAAATAATATCAAAAAGGAAACACACATAATGTTATAACATAACTCATTTACTTGTTCAAGGGACAAGCTTTATTTCAAAATTTGAGATCCAATAAATCAAATCCGAACTCAAATTCATAAAATCCAACAGTTAAAAGGGAAGAAAAAAGAAATGCAGAATTCATCATTTTTATGGTTCAGCTTTCCTTCGATTCGGGAGTGTCAGTAATCACTTCCAGCAAACGATAAAGTATAACTTTCCACTTTATTATATTATGTTATGTATGATTTTGTTATTTAAATATTTAAATTAAATAAGCTGCTTTGTATTCTCCGCCTATTTTTTCAAGTACCCTCAGTGAGGCGAAGTGTCAACGCTAGAATTTTCATGAGTCTGATGCTAGCTTAACTGTCTCTCATTTTTTTGTTCGACAAAAGGTCCATTCATATATAATAATGAATATGTAGCGGGTATAGTTTAGTGGTAAAAGTGTGATTCGTTCGATTAATAACTTAAATAGTTAAGGGGTCCCTCGGTTTTTTCATATTCCCGTCCCCAAAAACTTTATTTCTTAAAAAAAGGTTTAATCCTTTTTCTCTCAATAGCATATTTGAGGAAGAATATGCATTCTCGCGATTTGTATCCAGAGGTCAATTCGAAATTGAATAAAAACGGGATTCTGGAGTCGCGAAGCATAATTTTTTTGAATTGGGTCAAATCTTCCAATTGAATAAGTATGGGTAAAGGATCTATGGATGAAGATACAAAACAAAAGTGTATTTCCAATCGTAACTAGATCTTCAATTTTTGTGTTCTAAAAGGAAGATTGAAGCCAAATAGCTAGAAAACGATAGTTTTGGTTTACTAGAACCATCGGCATTTTGTTTTAGCTCGGCGGAAACAAAATTCTTTTCCTCAGGATCCCTCGAGTAGAAATAGGGAACGAAGTAACTAGATTAGACGAATTTGGGCTAATCCCCTCTTCTAGAGGGATCATCTAGAAAGCGAGTAGTTTTGGGTGCATTCAACAAGAAAGGCTGACATAGATGTTATGGATCTAATTTTTTTTTTTTTTTTTTTTTTTTCTAGGAATACATCGATCTTC